ACTGGGGTAGATATCTCGTATTCGAAAACTAGCAGTTCGTCCTGTTAACCCTCCAGGACCCAAATAACTCGATTTTCTCCCATGAACTATTTGTGTCAATGGATTAGTTCGATCCAAAACTTGAGATAATGGGTGTAATCCAAAAAAAGATTCATAAGTGGTTGTTAATGGAGTTGAAGTTACCAAATTTTGAGGGGTTGGTATCAATTTATGCCTAATTGCTCCACATATAGTCCCCCTAACCACATTTTCTAAACGAATCAGGGCTAATCCGAATTGATCTTGTAAGAGATTCGCTACAGAACGAATACGTTTATTTTTTAAATGATTCATATCGTCAAGCGTACCCATTCCAAATTTCATTTCAATCAAACGATCTGTAGCTGCCAATATATCTCTCGGTAACAAAAATGTATTGGTATGAGGTATATCAAGATTCAGTCTCCGGTTCATATTTAATCGACCAATCCTTCCTAATTCACATCTTTGTTGAAAGAATTTCTTTTGTAATTCCTTACATAAGGATTCAGAAAATACTGGATCGCCCCCTACACAAGTAAATTGTTGATAAAACTCCAAAATGGCATTTTCCTTTGATCCAATTTTTTTTTTTTCCTTATCATTCAGGAAAGCTAAGAAAATCTCAGGGTAACACACATTCTCTAAAATTTGTCGTAGATTCAAACCCATAGCTGATGATAGAACTAGAATAGATATTTTCTGTTTCCTACTCATGCGGGCCCATATCCTTGCTTTTCTATCAATCTCTAATTCTATTCTCCCCCCCCAATCTGATATTATAGTCCCAATATAGACCGAAATTCCGTTATGATCCAATTCTGAGCGGTAAAAAATACCGGGGCTTTGCAATATTTGATTGATTACAATTCGGTATATTCCATTTATTAGAAAAGTTCCTAGGGAATTCATTAAAGGAATGTTTCCAATAAAAATTTTTTGTTCTTGTATATCCCTACTGTTTTTCCAAATTAATCCCGCGGATACATATAATTCAGAAGAATATGTAAGTGATTCATATACAGCATCTCCTTCTTTTATCAATGGTTCGACTAATTGATATGTTTCCACAAATAATTGAAATTCAATTTCTTGATCTGTATCTTTAATTTTTGGAAACTTAGAAAACTCTTCTGTTAAGCCCTGATCAATGAACCTACAAAATCCTTCAAATTGGATTTGATTAAATCCAGGTATTGTAGACATTCCCTCGTTTACATCCTCGAGCATTTTAAATTTCCCGTTTATTAACTATTTTTAAAATCTCATTATTGGATCGTGCCTCATTCAATTCAATTATATAGATCGATCTAGCAATGATAGAATTTTTATTCTGTTTACAGAATCGCATAAAATTTTATCTAACTCCATAGATGGATATGGAATGTATGAAATACATATGAACGGTGGAATAAAGATAATTTTATACTCAAATTCGAATTTGCAAGAAATACAACTGGAAAGGGGTTGAGAAATTACACTTAACTTCGACTTAGGAAATTTTGTATAGAATAGCAAAACAAAACGTGATTTAATTTCTACCATTATTATGATATTACATATTCCAATATGATTGGAATATCCCAAAAATAAATGGATAAAATAAATGGATATGGATTCAGGATTTCATCTTTCGATGGGATAAAGAACCAATAATCAGAAACACTAGAAAGTTTATTTTTTTTAAGACTTAGTTGGCTTTTTCGTGTATTTCTTTGTTTAATTAAAAAAAAATTGCATATACATAGAAAAGATGTATTTTTATCTATTTGTATATATTTTTGATTTATATATTATATATATATATTTATATATATAATTATATATAATTATTTTATATATAATATTAAATTCGATTCTAATTATATAGAATATATAAACAAAACTGTTGAAGTGCATAAGAAGGCTTATTAAGCATATCCAGATAGAACTAGATAGAGCTATGTATATATTCCTGTCTCCCCCTTTACTGCAGTTCCATTTTTGACAGCACATTTTGATAGAGGAATTCTAGACAGATAAGATATCAGATTAGCTATCTGTGTAAAATTTTATGTTCTAGGGTTTACATATACCCATAATTGGTGTTATAATTCGAATTGAGAATAATTTTGTATTGAAAAGAATCAATACTGATTGGTTAGGTATCCATTTTTTTTCTGATATCATTAAGATTAGGGAAATACAATTTTCGATTCAAATCCACGAATCGTTCGTAAATTCACAGTCAATAGTTAATGGTTCAAATTTGTCCTTAATTTTGTCTTTTGTCAAAGAAAAGTCACTTTTTTATTTCATATAGAAAGCAGAAAGAATTTAAATAGTGTATGTTTTGAAATACTATACAAAATTAATTGAAAAAAGAAATCCAATCAAAAAAAAAAAAAAGAAGGATTTCTTTTTCGGAATTTTGGAAAGGGATTAAAAAAAATGGGATTCACGGTGCAAGTACAAAAAAAAAGAGTCCCCCTTTCCAAAATAAAGGAGGACGATATTTTTGTCTATTTTGTGTCGTCTTGGCGGCATGGCCGAGTGGTAAGGCGGGGGACTGCAAATCCTTTTTCCCCAGTTCAAATCCGGGTGTCGCCTCATCAACAAAAGACGCAAAGTACCTTATTCCCTTTTGCTGATATAATTTGTTGAATTTTCCCCCAACAGAAGCACGCGGAGTAAAAGTCACCTTGATACTTCCAAAGGTCTTACTGCTTATTTTGTTTGTACTAAAAGTTTTTCAGTCATCATATAAAAACTTCTTAAAATTAATTGGCTTTTTTGGAGTGTTTCATCAATATATTGAAGATATTTTTTTTGACTCTGCGCCAGCGATTCTACTATTATTAGTATTAGTGAACAATAATAGAAAACTTCCTAAAATAGAAAAATTCATTAATAAAAAATTCCTTCATATTCATAAAGATAGAGGACATAATTCACATGGATATAGTAAGTCTCGCTTGGGCTGCTTTAATGGTAGTCTTTACATTTTCCCTTTCACTCGTAGTATGGGGAAGAAGTGGACTCTAGGGGTACTACTAATTGAGTTGAGAAATCAAACTGTATCAATTGTTTTATACATTATTCTGCAAAGATTTTAAACTTTAACTCTTGTTTAAATTCAATTAAATTGAATTTAAAATATCTTCATTTCAAAATTCTATATCTATATTGGATTTGAGTGAAGTAATCTATTCTATGAATAATATATGAATAATACCCTTTTCTTTTAATTTAATCAAACAAATATTTCAATGATTGTGGTGTTCATATTTCCAAAGTAAAACGAATACAAATGATAGGAAATTCATTCCAACAAAATTTTTCCTAAATTATCTATTTCGATAAAGTGGTTCTTACCAGAGTTATATATCAACAATGAGGTGAGGGGGAAGGGATCGCCCTCCCTTTTTTTGTTTGTCTCTTTCCTGTTCAAAGAGAAAAAAATTACTTCTTTTATTAACTATTTATTAACTATTAAATAGTTATTGGTTCTTAAATATTCAAAGTGATTAAAATTAAGTGACTTTTCCATGGTAAATAAGATATTTTCTTGCTTAGTTTATTATTTGTTTTATTCTTTTATAAAATTGATTTATGCTATACCTTATTTTATTAACTTGACTTATTTCATATCATGATTCAAGGATTAAAAACGGGCAGGGTTTACTAATCCTTTTTGTTTTGTTGAAACCTTAAAAGTTTTTATAGAACTCCTTTCCTTGAATGATCTGTCAACTGCTCGATCAATTCTTTCTTCGAAATGTTAAAAAAAGATTTCTTGATTTTCTTTTATTAATATTAAAAATTAATATTAATATATGTCCAGATTTTTGACTTTTTTTTTTTATTGATTTTATTCTTTCAGTGGATGTTGGGATTCATATTGAAAATAATCAGAACTATAGGAATTAGAATAATAAAAGTAAGACCTGCCTTTCGACTATTTCAGATTAATTAGAATCAACACAAATAGATGAAGAAATAGAATTGGGACATTATGTACATTCCATATAGAGAATTGATATCTAGATATATCAATATGAGATTCTAGATTAATCTATATCTATACTAAACCTATATCTTCATACAGTATAACTTGATATATTAGAATACCAAAAATAGGTAGTATGATAGAAAAAAAAAGATTTCTTTCTATCATACTATGGGATCTCATAGAATACTGCTAATTCTAGTCTATTTATTTCATCTAAAACGAAAACTAGTAATCCTTTTCATTTTATTCCGTCAATCATTGATAAGAACTAAGAAGTCAGGTTTCATTCAAATTAATCACCTTGACTAACAGTTTTTACGTATATTATAAGTAAAAAAGCAGTAGGAACTAGAATAAACAATGCAGTAGCAATAAATGCAAGAATATTTACTTCCATAATCTCATCGTTTCTTTCATTTTTCTTTACTTCGCAAAAACTCGGGATTAAATCCCATAGAGATACTAAATCTTTCGCCTCTACTCTAAATTCAATGGGATGAATTCCATCTCGATGATATTGAATTGGATCAATATCATGAATAACAATATCTGAGCTATCAAATCGCTTCATTGTCGAGAATTCAATAGTATAACATAGAAAGATTGTTTATCCATACCGAATTTAAAAACAGATTCTTGATTCAATTGAAAATTTATTTACTTTACTTTTTTTTATTTTTCATATTCTTTTCTCGAAAAAATAAAAAATTCTTGACTTCTTTGTACAATCATGGGAGACGTATCATGTAACCACCTTTCCTTTCCACTTAGATTGGTTACAACCAAACCCAAACAAAAGTACTAAATTTGAAATTTGAATGAGATTAGACAAAATCGGAGCCAAGAAAAAAGATACTTAAAAAAAAAGGATTCTATCAAAGAAATTAAATTCATTTTGTATCGTACAAATCCGATTTTTTTGTGTGATTTATTGGTGTTGTGTATGGGGCTACCGAAAAAGATATGGTACTCGATTCGATTTCATTATACGGGTCAGGAGTAATCGAAAAATCCAAACTAAGTAGAGTATCTTTTTAAATCTTGAATATGACGCTACCAATAATTGTACTAATTCACATATGTTTCGATTAATCAGTACTAGTTGAAAAAAGAAAAAAAAAAAATTAAATAGTTAAATCTTAATTATGTAACTATTAAGTAACTATTAATTATGTTTATGTAACTATTTAATATGTAAATATTAAAATATTAATTATTTAATAATTATTAATTTAATAATTTTATTTAATAATATAAATTCCATAATATTAATAAATTAAATATTCCAAATATTCAAATTAAATTGAATAGTAAATAAAATTTCAAATTAACTAGAATTTGTATCGAAAATATTTAAATAGAATTAAATAAGAATTAAATCTAGAAATATTAAATAAATAATTCATAAGAATTAAGTAATAAGAATAAATAAATAAAAAAAAAAGAAGTATCCCCTTGGGAATGAAAATGAAATTGTGCTATTTGCTCCCCTTTCGCAGAAGGGGGAGATATGAGTTGATGTATTTGTTTTATTCCATTTTTTTTTAATATTATTAGATCCGTCGGGACTGACGGGGCTCGAACCCGCAGCTTCCGCCTTGACAGGGCGGTGCTCTGACCAATTGAACTACAATCCCCGGGAAATGCAATAAAATGTACAGCATACATATTATTATGATTTCATTCAAACTCTTTTTTATATTTATATTTCGATTTTCGATTGAAATCAACGCCTTGGAACAGAAAGGGGAGTGTGATATTCACATGGATATACACTTTAATGATACAAAGGGACAGGGATTGCTAGTAATCTTTTCATTATTTCAAATCAAAATCGAATAAAAAAAATCTTTCAATGTAAAAAAAAAAAAAAAGACTCTTTTTTCTTTACATTACTCTTTATTCTTAGACTTTATACTTACAAATCCGGATCTGAGTCTAGATGATTAGCAAGATCAGAATTTTGAGAAAAAAAAGAAATAAAACAAATAAAATAAAGAACAAGTAGAGATATATCCGAACTTTTTCCTTTTTTCCGTATCAGGCATTTCGCGAGAACAAGGGGCTTATTTCATGGCAGATCAGTGAATTATTGGGCCGAGCTGGATTTGAACCAGCGTAGACATATTGCCAACGAATTTACAGTCCGTCCCCATTAACCGCTCGGGCATCGACCCAGGAAGAATCAATTCCAAATTTTTTTATTAAAAAAAAAAAAAAGAATCCACGATCCCCTTCCGTTCGTAATACCCTACCCCCAGGGGAAGTCGAATCCCCGTTGCCTCCTTGAAAGAGAGATGTCCTGAACCACTAGACGATGGGGGCACATTTGCCCGACCGCCAGCATACTATGTTCATAGTATGAACAGTTTTTTGAAATTGTCAATATAATGGATAATGGCGATTAGAATAATTTCATTTTAATTTAATAATTAGAATAGAATAATTCTAATCGAGAATACTAATTTCAAATTCTAATTAAATAATTTATTTAATAAAAATTTATTTAATATTTAATTAATATTCTATTAGAATATAGTTTCTAATATAGTTACTTATTTTTTCTAGATTTAGAGATTGAATTTATAATCTAGTTTCATAGATCTATCTTATCCACATAGTAGATCATTCAAGAATTCAATCAAATGAGCCCCTTTAACTCAGTGGTAGAGTAACGCCATGGTAAGGCGTAAGTCATCGGTTCAAATCCGATAAGGGGCTTTGGCGTTTTTTCATAAAACCAGCGGTAGTATTCCTATTTGAAGAGGGAATAGAAGTTGCTATTTATAATAACAAAAGTAAGAAACTCTAGAATTCTAATTAATTCTAAAATTTTCAAAAATTAATATAATTAATATTATAATGCTTTATTTTAGCTTCTTTTCGACTTTCGTTTAGAATCTATCTATAGAATATTCTATAGAATATTTGAATATATTATTAGTAATCTATTAGTAGTATTAGAATATTGTAATATCCAATATTAATATCTAATAATAATAAATTATTTTATTCTAATCTAATATATTTCTATTTTCTATAATTTTTCGATTTATATAATTTTATTAATTTTATATAATATCTTTCTTCTATATTCTAGTTTAGTTATAGAATATATTTCTAGCTATTTAGAATATATTTTCTTCTATTTTTTATACTATTTTTTATAATAGTCTATTTTTTAGAATATATTCTAAATAGAATATATACTATTCTAGTTATAGTATAGTATTTCGAATATATATTATTAGAATTCTAGAGTATTCTTTAGAATATATAATATTAGTCTATTTTTTTTTTTATCTAGTTATTTATAGAGTTAGAAAGTTTAGTTAGAAGGTTGAACATTTGTTTATTATATTAGAATAGAAATATAATGAATAATTCAATAAATGAGAAATTATCTCTTAAATCGCCAAATTTCCTTCTTTTCCATAAATCAATCGTCAAAATTGGATTCGAAATCAATAAAAGTAAGTGGACCTAACCTA